AAAGTAAGTACTAAAGTATCGTATCCTATTTCTTACATTATTATCAATTTTCGATCTTTCTTTTGCAAAAAAAGAAACCTTTTTATTCATTGTTGATAAAAGTAAATTTGGATTGACTCCTCTTGGAGTTCCTTTTCCCCATAGAGATATGGAATAGAACGAACCATTTTTTGTGCTACTGTAATTTTTAAAATGAACGCGGAAATACCCATCAAAGGTAAGTAAATATACCCGAAACATATAAAATGCGGTTAATCCTGCTGTGAAATAAGCTATTACTGCGAAAATTGGTGAATACAACCAACTATCATTAAGAATGTCATCTTTGGACCAAAAACAAGCAAGAGGTGGAATACCACAAAGAGAAAGTGTACCCAATAAAAAAGTAGTTCTTGTAATTGGAACATATCTTGTTAAACCACCCATAAGAACCATATTCTGACTTTTATCTGGTGAATATCCAACAATAGGTTCCATTGAATGAATAATAGATCCGGATCCCAAAAACAATAAAGCTTTTGAATAGGCATGAGTGATCAAATGGAATAAAGCAGCTCGATAAGAACCTATACCTAGAGCTAATATAATATAACCCAATTGAGACATTGTGGAATAGGCTAAGCTTTTTTTAATGTCTCTTTGAGCAAGGGCCAAAGTAGCCCCTAATAATAGTGTTATTACACCTATTAAAGAAATGAAATTCATTATATAAGGTATGACTATGAAAAGAGGAAGAAGCCGAGCTACAAGAAAAATTCCTGCTGCTACCATAGTAGCAGCGTGTATAAGAGCCGAAATAGGAGTGGGTCCTTCCATAGCATCAGGTAACCATACGTGAAGGGGGAATTGTGCGGATTTAGCAACTGCACCGACGAATAATAAAGAAGCACACAAGGTAGCAAATAAAGAATTGACCCCATTATTTTGGATTAAGTTATTAGTTATTTCGAGCAAATACCGAAATTCTAAACTACCTGTTATCCAATAAAAACCTAAGATTCCTAACAATAAACCAAAATCCCCTACACGATTAGTTACAAAAGCTTTTTGACAAGCACTTGCTGCAATTGGTCGTGTGAACCAAAACCCTATTAATAAATAAGAACACATTCCCACAAGTTCCCAAAAAATATAAATTTGTATCAAATTTGAACTAGTAACTAATCCCAGCATAGAAGTATTAAAAAAACTCATATAAGCAAAAAATCTCAAATATCCTTGATCGTGATACATATACTTGTCACTATAAATAAGAACCATGATTCCAACAGTAGTAATTAGTATTGACATAATAGAAGTAAGTGGATCGATCAAGTATCCAAACTCTAAGGAAAAATCATTATTGATGGTCCAAGACCATAGATATTGATAGATAAAACTTCCATTTATTTGTTGAATAGACAGATTGGCTGAAAACACCATAGCTATACTTAAGAGTAAAACACTAGGAAAAGCCCACATGCGACGAATATTTTTTGTTGCTGTCGGAATAAGTAGAAGTCCAAATCCTATTGACATAGTAACTGGAAGTGGAAGAAAAGGTATTATCCACGCATATTGATATGTATGTTCCATAAGAAAAGAAACTCTTTTTTCTTATAATTACAAATTGTTCTCGATTCACCAATTCTTATCTTTTTTATCCTTTTAGAAAGGAACAATAATAAAAGAAATAATAAAAAAAAAAAAAAAGATATGAAAAAAAAGTCAAATATTGGGATTCTTAATTATTCTGATTTTTTTTTTGTGATTAATAAACATATTTATTATACTATATATAGTAAGGAAAAAGAGTTAGACCAAAAAAAGAGTACTTTTTTTATTCAAATATGGATCATAGTATCTATATTCGAATTAAAAAAAATACCTAGGTATTCTAGTTCATTTTGGGAAGGGAGTAATTACCTAACTTGTTGTGTAACTGATTGATTGGATTGAAACCCAATAAAAAAACTTATGTTTATCAGAAATCTTATGATACTCCTTACTTTGAATTATGGATATAGCACTCTGGACTTAATCAATTTGAATTTTCCCTTATTTTCTTCCATTTTTTTTTTCCCTCATGTCATTTATATATGTGATGTGTGATGTGCGCGCATACGTATATGTGATATATATATCACATATACATGTATATATAAATATATTTATATTATATATATTTGTATGTTTATTATATATTTATATGTTAAAGTAAAAAAACAATGTATATTAAAAAGAGTATATTTTTAAAATTATCCACATACACGAAATAAGTATAGATAATAACTAAAAAGAACGATCTATTTTGAAGAATACATGTCTTTCACATACAACGATAAAAGGAGGAACCCCCCTTTTTTGA